AGGACAGAGGAGTTATCCGAGAATTGTTCCTTATACTACAGAGGGATCTGGAACGATAGCGTGTCTCCGCCAGGATTGCAAGAGAGTGATCAAGGGTCTGGCCAGCAAGCACTTACTTCCGGACTCCGTAGTTCTGGACGAGATTGATATGGTGGCCTGCCACACTGGCATCTATGTTGGGCTAACGGGAGGCGTAGCCGCCCCCCACACGTGGGAGGCCTACCAAACCGGAAAGTTCTGGCCCCATATTCTAACCCGGTGGGGAGAGGATATACCTAAGAAACTCCTTAAAACGATCCTCTATTCGGGATTAAACGGAGCTAGTATGAAAGGAGGGGGGTCCATACATGCCAAGGTGAAGGAGACGTTTGCCAATCTCAGGGGAGTCGAGTTAGAACAGTGCATGCAGAAGGTACTACGCCATCCTATCCTTATGGAGCTTGCCCAGTTCCAGTTAGTCATGGGACGCTGGGAGAAGATCTATCTCCCCTCCCGCGTGCAGCCCTATTACGGAAAGGTGGAGGAGGAACAGAGCGGTAGACAAGGGGGGAGTAGATTCCATGCAGGGCTTCTTTCCTCGCGTGCTTTAGCCTCGCATGAGGTGGTTCTTCTTGCTTACCTAGCTGACTGTATCTCCCGTAATGCCCTGGGTGTTCCCCTTAGCTTAGAGAACGATGGGATTCTCTTTCTTACCCGCTCAAGCACCCGGAACGAGGTGTTCATGCAGCTAGATACGCTTTTACAGTCGTGGAGTTTGGATCTGCTTGGCGTGAAAATCCGTTTGGAGAGGAAGGAGTAGACCTTTTCCACGCTTTTTCTACCGAGTTGGAAAAAAGTCGACATAGTCGACATCTCGACACTCTTTCGCTATTCCCATCGCTTATTTCCCCCATTTCCCGCAAAGTCGAAAAAGTCGAAAAAAGTCGACATAGTCGACATGGTCGACATGGTCAACATAGTCGACATCTCGACACCTTCTTTTCTATTGCCATCGCCTACATGGAGACTCTATGGTGAGCCCTCCAGGGGGTTAGCCATCCTTCCTTCCTTCCTTCCTTCAAGCAAGGTGGAGTATTTGGCAAGTCCCCCAATGAAATCTCGAATAGTTTTCGAAGAATGTTGCGAGGGAGTCGAGGCTGCCTCCACCTCTAATTAACATTTTGTAACCTTGTAACTATACTTAATATACCAGCACCTCACCCCCGCCAGTGCTAACTCTTCCTTTGCTAGACTTTCGGCCTTTCTTACTCCTGAGATATGGGATTGCTAGTAACAACTGGTGACAGAAACGGCTTGACCTCTCCTAGCTCTTGTGGTACAATTTATTCCCTGTGGAACCTAAACTTCTGGTTTGGTTCGCAGAAGAGGAGTAATAGAATGCAGTGAGGCTTAATCAGCTAAACAAATAACCCATTAACCTTTAACTTATTTCTCCTCTTTTTTGTATGTATCCCCGGTTTTTCTTTTTCATCGCTACTTCGGCGTCGTCGTCGCCGGCAAACTTCAGGTAGTGGTCGGATTCTACCTACTCCATATTTTAGCTCACCTACTTAATTAGGGTAGTTCGTCGGCGTTAGGTTGCCGGATCCTATTCAGGTAGCTTCGTCAAAACGAAATAAAGAACGAGAGTGAAATATCGAAACTGTTTCCATTTCAAAATGGATTCCTTATCAAAAAGTGATTAATGATGCGGATAAGCTGATACCGACTCGTCAATCTCCTTCATACTCAATCCGCATCATATTACTTGCACGAAAATAGGGAACTTATTAACAAATCAAATCTACCCATGGATTTAATACATTTTTCATCTCTTCATCTGCGTTGCTTATTAATAATAACGAGATCCGGTAAATGAGTGGGGCGCGAAGCCGAAGCCTTAGAAAGAGATTGAAAAGGATTTCAATCTCTTTCTATTTTGTATTTAACAATTGGGAGGATTTTTGGACTCCTTTTATCATCTCAAGAGTAATTGAATGACGAGGAGCCGTATGAGGTGGGAATCTCATGTACGGTTCCGTATAGTGACGTTGAAGCTGTCGACTATTCCACGACTACACCAAAAAAACCCAACTCTGCCCTACGTAAAGTCGCGAGAGTTCGATTAACCTCCAAGTTTGAGGTAACGGCTTATATACCAGGTATTGGCCATAATTTGCAGGAACATTCGGTGGTCCCCGTGAGAGGCGGAAGGGTCAAAGACCTACCTGGTGTTAGGTATCACATTGTTAGAGGAACTTTAGATGCTGTAGGGGTGAAGGATCGTAAAAAAGGGCGTTCTAGTGCGTTGCAAAACGTTGTCACAACTTGGATCATTGCAATGATTCCATATCAGTTGTTCTGATATGTTCAATGTGTAGCTGACCCAGCATTGCAAGGGGACTGAAGCCTGCTACTACAGAGATTGATAGAGATTAATTACTATCTATCTATCTATTTGTGTGAAACAACTTGGTGTCTAAGGTGTTCTATTCCAATAAGTTGAGTTTGACCCAGACTCCCACCTGATAAAGTCTTGGGATGTCTTTTCCTCTTGGAACAGGTTTAGATTACGACCACGGAAATTCAGTGAAGGCTTTATGCACATTTACTGATTGGATTGATAAACCTACGGACATTCCTAGTAAGATAACTGAATTGCAAGATTTTCTTCTTCTATATCTAAACTTCAATTTTTCCTATTTATCCGTGGAATGGGGGAAAACGGATACTCAATATGCAATGAGTAAATATGATTTGCATCTTAAAAAAGACATGGTTCAACATCATTTGAATAGTTTAGTTTCTATTCAGTCATGTGGAAAGCTGTATTCGATGAAAGTCGCACGTGCAGTTTGGAGGGAGATTCCCGACTAACTGGTGGATCCACCCTACAATATGGAGTGACGAAGCCAAAATAGTAGCCTGAGATACCATTGAAATAAAAGAATTGATTGAAATCTGACATATTTAGATTTGTAAACTCGTGTTACATCGGAGCAGTGTAGTGAACAGAAATAAAAATATCGAATCAGATCCAATTTATCGTAATCGATTGGTAAATATGCTAGTCGATCGTATCCTGAAAAACGGCAAGAAATCGCTGGCTTATCATATTTTTTATCAGGCTATGAAGCGGATTAGGTAAAAGACAAATAGGAACCCGCTGTCTGTTCTGCGACAGGCGGTGCGCGGGGTAACTCCCGACGTAGTGACAGAAACCAAACGTGTAGGTGGATCAACTTATCGAGTTCCCGTTGAAGTAGTACCGGCAGCGGGAAAAGCTTCGGCTATCCGGTGGTCATTAATCGCGTGTCGAAAACGCTCAGGTCGAAGTATGGCTTTAAGATCGAGTGATGAATCAATGGATGCCGCCAGAAATTCCGGTAGTGCCATACGTAAGAAAGAGGAGACTCATAAAGTTGCGGAAGCAAACAAAGCTTTTGCCCATTTCCGTTAGTTTCGGATTCGTTCCAACCCACAACAAATCGATTTGTTGTGGGTTGGAACGAATCTGGGGCACAAACTATCTGGGAATCGAAAGACACTACGAAGGAAGAAATGATTCAGTGAGGGGTGAACGACAAATAGCGGCTGCCTAAGCCACAAGTGAGGATTGGCAACTACTTATTCTTTAGGTTGTTAATTGTTATACCCTCCCCAATCAATAGGATAGCAGGGGGGGCCGATGCAGAGTTGCGGAGTGCCTCGCAAAAAGGCCACATAACCAGTTCTCCAGAGACTGAATTTGATTGGGACGCGCATTATATACAATAAAAATTGTTTGAGATATCGAGAAGAAGCCCCATATCCGATAATTATGGAGACTCCATCAATTTTGGTTGACACAGATAGGTTTTTGTGATATATTCTAGAATAACAAGCTTACTAGCCTGGGGAATCACTAATTATCTCTTGAAAACCAAAAATTACCATGACCGCAACTTTAGAACGACGCGAAAGCGCAAGCCTATGGGGTCGCTTCTGCGACTGGATCACCAGCACCGAAAATCGTCTTTATATCGGATGGTTCGGTGTCTTAATGATTCCCACCTTGCTAACCGCAACCTCTGTATTCATCATTGCTTTTGTCGCAGCTCCTCCTGTAGATATTGACGGTATTCGTGAACCCGTTTCTGGTTCTTTGTTATACGGTAACAACATTATCTCTGGTGCTATCATCCCCACTTCTGCAGCTATTGGGTTACATTTCTACCCAATTTGGGAAGCAGCTTCCGTCGATGAATGGCTTTACAATGGTGGTCCTTACGAACTTATCGTTCTTCACTTCCTACTTGGTGTAGCTTGCTACATGGGTCGCGAATGGGAACTGAGCTTCCGTCTAGGTATGCGTCCTTGGATCGCTGTTGCGTACTCGGCTCCTGTCGCAGCTGCTGCCGCCGTCTTCTTGATCTACCCAATTGGTCAAGGAAGTTTCTCTGACGGTATGCCTCTAGGCATTTCTGGTACTTTCAACTTCATGATCGTCTTCCAGGCTGAGCACAATATTCTTATGCATCCCTTCCACATGTTGGGTGTAGCTGGCGTATTCGGCGGCTCTCTATTCAGTGCTATGCATGGTTCTTTGGTAACTTCTAGTTTGATCAGAGAAACAACTGAGAATGAGTCTGCTAATGCAGGTTACAAGTTCGGTCAAGAGGAAGAGACCTACAACATCGTAGCTGCTCATGGCTATTTTGGTCGTTTGATCTTCCAATATGCTAGCTTCAACAATTCTCGTTCTCTGCACTTCTTTTTAGCTGCTTGGCCTGTAGTAGGTATTTGGTTTACCGCTTTAGGCATTAGCACTATGGCATTCAATTTGAATGGTTTTAACTTCAACCAATCAGTGGTTGATAGCCAAGGTCGTGTCATAAACACCTGGGCTGATATCATAAACCGTGCTAACCTAGGTATGGAAGTCATGCATGAACGTAACGCTCATAATTTCCCCCTAGACTTGGCTTCTGTTGAAGCTCCTTCTATAAACGGATAACACCTGTATGGGGTTATCCAGCACAACCGGATGCCAAATCTTCTCAGAGGGAGGGGTTTGGTGTCCAATGATATGAAGATTCGTACGGTATAAAGAGTGGAAAAAGGGGTAACAGCTTTTCACAATTTCATGATTATCAGTTTCCAACCTTGAATTATGAAAACTATTTGCAATATCCTTCCGCGATTTAATACATTACGAAGTTTCCTATTCTAATTTGCGGAATGTTTGTAAATTCCTACTCCAATCTTTTGAAGAACGGAAAGGAAGGAATGCATTCCTCATTTCAAAGATTTTTCTCTATCGTCTTGTCATATCAATACAGTTCATATGGATGTGTATCAACCGAAGGACCTATCTAGCTTGCTTAACGAATAGATCTCGTTCACATCCGGGGGAGTCAAAGAGATCAACAGAGGGGGCGGACGTAGCCAAGTGGATCAAGGCAATGGATTGTGGATCCATCACGCGCGGGTTCAATCCCCGTCGTTCGCCCATCCAATTGGGTAATTCGATTCCATCGCTCTGATTGAAACAGAGAAGAACGGTTAAGGTAGATGGAATATGTGTGGGTCTCCTCGACAATAACAATTTGGAATTCCCGATCTAATTCCAGTTTTGGATACGACTATTCACAGAAATAACTAGACTCGTTCAAAATATGTATTCCATCCTATCTTGAAATTTTCAAGATTATTGGTATAATAAATCTGGGAAATAGATAGTATCTACTGCATAGAATTAATATGAAAAAAGAGAATAAGGTAAAAAAGGTGGCAATAGAAAGAGTAGGAAGTCCAGATTTTTCATCTAAAATTTCGGAGTTAATAGAAGTCGTTCTATTAAATAACCTCTTCGAATCATTGAAAAACCAATATCTCAAAGAATTTTTCATTAGTCCATCTTCCAATTATGAACCTTTTATTAGATTATCTGACTTGTGATTTCTAAGTTCACTATTTTCACGCAATCTGCGTAATTCACTAAAAAGAGATAGTGGCGTAACCCTGGAGATGCTATTGTTGCTAGCAATACCAATATCTATGCACTGCTTGAGTGAGAAAAGGTTGATCGAACCAAGTGTTGTATTAACAGGAGTCATTAATGGGGGTGACGGAGTAAGAAAAAGACAGGCGGAAAACCTTGTTGATTTTTCCTGTGACTGTTTTCTACGATTCGAAAGATCTTTATATGCTGAAAAGAATGAAAAAAGGAGAATACCTGCTTCCCACTACTTAGGTTTGAACGAAGCTATTTCTGCAGGTTCAACGAAAAAGAAGAAGCAAGTTCGCTATGATGGAATGATTCCTTTGGTTTCCGGTAGATGGAAGGCATGCGTAGTGAGAGGTTTATTCCTCGGCAGAGATATATCCAAGGATGAGACTGAAGGGATTCAAGTATTTTGTAGGGGTAGGTGTTTACAAAATTCAAGTAGGTTTTTCAAATTCTATAAATATATGGTAGTTTGTAAAAACAACCAAAGTGATTTCGGTCTGTTATTCTTTGGGGAAAATCGTAACAGACGAGATCCGGGTCGGTTACAAGCAACACATTTGAGAAACGACTCATTAGGTCCCGTAGTATTAAACTCCTATGACAAGGCATCACCCGAATCCATCAATTCAGCAGATCACCAGGGGGATAGATCGGGATTTCACTCGGAGCGAGAAGCCTTTTCCAACTTGTCTTCATTTACATCTTGTGATAAAACGACGCCATTTCGTGGCTGTATATTCGGATTAGATTGTGGCAAAAATGGGGAAGAATTTCCCATTCCACACACTTATTCACAGATGAGAAATGGATTAATAAATCGACTCATCGAATTTCTCCCAATAATTGAGAAATCAAATCTGATTTTTGATGGGGCAATAGTTATTGACATCAGTAATAGCGTCAAATCTGTGAAAGGATTTCAATTGAAAATGAAGGGCGACATGCCGCTTACTCAACTATCTGTCAAAAAACTTGGGCTAGTGAGCAGCAGACACCTCAACCTCAATGAGATTCTTCCAAACTATTTTCAAATTTCTTTAGGTATACCTAAAGAAATAAGTAATCGAGTTGAAAATACTACTTTTCCAAACTAATTGAAAGAGAAGGATAACATACATTCAATATATTCTCTAGTTAGATTGTATGGACGAGGTAGAGTCATATCTCTCTACTCAGCATACATATCTCTTTTATATGACTATTTCTGCGCATTATCTACTGACTATTTCTTCCGAATCAAATATCGGTTGAATGGCTGGGCGGGGATCGGGGGGTACGCCGGTGCAACAAGAATTGCAATTGAATCAAGAGTATTGAAATGGAAAAATAACGCAGAGCGCCTATTGAACGAATATATTATATTGAAATCTAATGAGTATAAAAATGTTCAGTCAAACGTGCATAGATGGCTCGATACGACCGAGGATTCGTCTTCTTTCCCTGTCAGGGAAGTCTTAAACTTGGATGAATCAATTTGCCAGGTATTAATAATAAGAAACAGATTGCTGAATAATATTGGTGTCAGTCTCGGTAGTAACAATCAACAGAGCGAAAAATATTTTCATCGATTTCTCAATGTTTTATTTCTTCATAAAATGATTGTTGCTGAGATTACTCGCCAGAAAGTTTTGATATATACCCTCGATTATTGCATCGAAAAATTGAACGATATAGATCTGGATAAATTGAACAAAATAGATCTCATGAAACTTGATGTTTTATCAAGTTTATTCGATGGTTACATTGATGAACAGATACTTTTTATCAAAATAATTCTTGATAGAAAAAAGAGTTTCTTCATTGAATCCAAACTGTTCATGAGTGAGAAATTGGTAGGCTCTTTGACCGAGCTGGAACCTGCAGTGAATCCTATTTATCTCGGGTTGCCCCGTATCGAATCTATCCGAGCAGGATTTTCAAGCAAAGCCTTTTCCATTACGGGAGGGCAATTTTGGAATCTGTTTCTGGATAATTTAAACCGTGGGGGAGGTTCAACTAGAGATATGGGTGGGAATATTTTGAGATACATCTCCGATCAGGTTGATAAACTAAACTTTCTAGACGATTCACCTATACGGAACTTTGTTGGAAGCAGCTTTATTCCGAGAATCAAAAGAGATCTCTTTCTTGGGAAATGCAACGATAGTTATCTCAACGTCTTAGAAAACTTCTATGTGGGCTCCGAAGATGAAATCATCTCATCCAATATCATCTCATCCAATATCATCTCATTGATTCATCCCCAACTGTCAGATTCGTTGGCCTCCAATCTATCGAAACAAACAGCGGGGGAGGTTGCTGGTCACGCACTAACACCAATTCAATCTATTCTTTCTAATCTGCATGAATCTACAGCATTAGTAACTCATTCAGATGGACTTTCTAATTCTATTTCGGATCTGAAAAGGTTACTGGCAAGTTTGAACTTATCTCCTCGTGAAACGATAGAATCATCTCTATATTCGTGGAGTAGCAATCGAGTTGATTTGGAGAAAACGTCGATAAACTCCGATTCATCGTCGGATCGGCGACCCCAACCCCGTCTCGAGAATCTAGTATTGAATCGAGTCTATCAAAAGAATTTGCCTATTAAGTATTTCTGGGAACCGGAAGACTTGGAAACATCTTATTGGTCGCTAAGACTGCCATTATGCAGCGATGTAACATTGAGATCTCTAGCAGAATCAATTGGAAAGGAGGTTGCGTACGAAGATACAGACTTTGCGGATCAATCTATCCGGAAAGAGGCTACATTCCACCCTATCAATTTCAATGAATTATTCAAAGATTTGAACAGATATAAGATCTCTTGGATCTTTTGGAAAGACAATATCGGTGAAAAATGGAGCTTATTTAGAGATTACATACCTTGGTTTTTTACCCTCACCTGGTGGAGATACTTCTACGATCTGATTGGAAAAACATATTCAGAAATAGTACTTAAGATAAGTTATGACTCAACCCATAATCTTAATAGAGTTTATAAAATAATGGTTGAGGATGTAGTGGATGGCACGAAAGCCTACTTATTCCAAAGACTGCGAAGCCTAGGATTGAGATTCGGCAACGATTCCATAAATAGTATAGTATCCGAGATAGGTCTTCTCATTCTCGAAAAGATTCCTGATGAAGCGGAGATTTTACATTCGGGGGGATGGTCAGTATCTCAATTCTCCAATAGGTCTATCTTTTATTACTTCATTTTTTCAGTATTAATTGTTCTTGCATTATTCAAACACCCTTTGTCTGCCGTTTCGGGTTCCAATTCCTTTCATTTATGGAAACGTTTCAATACTATTGACTATTTGACAGACCCAACGCGTGGATCCTATTTGAAAGAGGTAATGCATTCCCCTTCGACAAGCTAAATGTCAACGAGAGATCTACTAATCCATTCTTTGAATAGATTCTTGAATTATCTAAATAATATAATCTTTTTCTTCTTTGTGAAAGATGAACTCAATTCATGGATGTTTCATGAAGAAAGTTCCGATATCCTAGATAGTAAGAAAGAACTGCTGACTCAACATCTAATGACGAATAAGATTCTTTATAGGTATGTGTCGAAATTGAATTCCAATTATGATCTATTGAGCAACGAGATTTCTCACGAACCTTATCCACAAGGAAAATCTAATGTTTTGGCATACTTACGGCAATTCTGGCAAAATGATCTATTGACTCACAAGATCCGTAAGTTGGATCCTGCGGAGAAGTGGGCTTTTTCCGCCCTCGAGAGAAATATTCTATTTTCAGTAACAACAAGACGAAAAGGCAGTCTAGTAACTATACCATGTCATGACATACCTATTTCACCCCAACCGGGATTATTACCATCTAAAGGGATTTTGCTAGTAGGACCCATAGAAACTGGCCGATCTTCCATTATTAGAGATGTGGCATCCCATTCCTACTTTCCAGTGGTGAAACTACCACTGAAAACGCTGATATACAACCGATCCTTCTTTACTAATGTACGTGGAAATTTCATCTCGAAAGAGAGCGTACACCGATTAAAGCTCGTTTTTGAAATGGCGAAAGAGATGTCTCCCTGTACACTATGGATTCAAGATATTCATGAATTGAATATTCATCGTTCGTATCATAAGCTAGAAGCTGATCCCAAATTCTTACTTTGCCAAATATTGAAAAGTATTGGTCACAGGCGCGGCAATTCCAACATCCGCGAGAATGTTGTTATCGCTACGACTCACGTACCTGCGAGGATAGATCCAGCTCCAGTAGCTCCGAACCGGTTAAACTAATTAATAAATTTTCGAAAATCCAACGGGTATCAACGTCAGAAAGAATTCTCAATCCTATTACGTATCAAAGGTTGCGAAATGGAGGCTAATCTGCCCCTTCCTCTTTTTGAAGGTACTGGGTCTGGAACTACGGGTTATAGTAAACGAGATCTACTCTTTCTTGCTAATGAGGCTTTATTACTAGGTACTTCAAAAAGAAGTAAGATGATATGTAGCGACGCAATTGAATTAGCTTCGCATAGACAACATTCAGCTGCTAGTGATATGGGCAATGGGATAGAATCCGGTTCTGAATGGGAGATCTTTTCTCACGAGATAGGGGATCTTACTTCAAAGAATAGTTTGATAGATACTTATCTCACGAATACATATATTGGTCGTAACGCGTTAAAGATGCGATTCTATTATTTGTCTAACTGGTATGTGGAACCTTCAATAACCGAGTCAACATTTAATGAATTGACTCTATTTTCGCATATCCTAGGGATACTAGCTGGATTAGTAGCTCGCGATTCGCTCCAAAGGGGTATGAGAAAGAAAGAGAATTTGATTGTTATTGACAAACTGGTAGAGAATGACTTGAACCTAGCTTGTGGTGTACTGGAGAATCTATCGACTAATTTCTCACGTTCAGAAATTTGTAGAGGCGAAAGTCGACGCAGCAGTAGTCTTTCCTTTTACGTTCCTATCGGTAGATCCAAGTATTGTTCAGGTGTAACTTTTACAAGCCGTTCTTCTAGATTTACGAGAAGGGGGGGGGTTAGCCGTCTAACCGACTTCGAACTGCAACAGTTACCCGAGCTAAGAAAATCAAGTCCGACGGAAATTTCGCGCGAGATCACTTGGTCTCGTAAGGCTTGGCGTCTCCGTTTTCTGCGAAGCGGAGCTTATGAATTGATGAGGGTATCATCTGAACCCAATCATTTGTATAATCTAATTCTCCTTTACCAAAATCGGAATTATATACCCCAACAAGATTTTGAATTCAATAAGATTAAGGGTGACAAAAGGCAGTGGTGTGACAAAAGCGGATATCTATTTAGTTTTGAAAAATCTGCCACTAGTGTGACAGATAAATTGATTAAAAGATTGGAAAACCGGTTGGATAATATGTTGCTACGCGAGCAATTTATCGATTTGGGAATATCCGGCGAATCCTCCAATGAATATGAAACACACTGTAATCGATTAGATGAAACGACTCGACTCTTCGGGGGACGCTTCATCTGGGACCCCATGCTTCTGTTCCAACCAGATCCTAACATTCCTTCCTCGCGTCGCAGCCTGTTGCCGACGAAAAAGCTGGCGCAGAGGCTTTATACTATTTACGGTATGAGAAGGCAGCACCTCAATAAAAGGTCAAATAAGAAGATTAAAGATTTCTTTCTCTATAGTGAAGATAATCCGAAATTGAAACCTGAGTCATCTATTAAGAGGTGGAATAATCTACCTTTGGATGATGAAGAGGAGCGAGATTCCCAATACGTCAAAGAAACTTCCTTTATAGATATACATCTGCAATATCCGCAGACATTTCATCCCGCTCGCTTTGATTCCTACGTCGTAGCAGAAGATTTTCCAGAGCGATTTATTCGGTTTAGGCTTCTGGTTCATAGAAACAGATGGATGAGGCGAAACGGTTGCCCAGTTTCGGATTTTCTTATCTATAATATGTTGCTTGAAATTTATTCCTATCTATTCAACCCGTTCTGGTTTGGTGGGGCATCACCGGATGGAACTACGAAACAATTTTTTCACGAAAGTTCATAGAACAAATCTTAGATACCCTTCATTCTGTCTAGATCTCTAGCAAGAGAATTAGGAGTCAAATCAGTAAAGGGAAGATATATAGTTTACTTCTACTTATAGAAATAATTCTGTTGTAGCATCTCAAATAGTTAAGAAACTTGAGGCCATTTTCTATATGAGCCTTTCTGCTTAGAAAGAAGATTCAGAAGGAGCAATAGCTTATTCCATAGGGATCTATTTTGCAAAACCGCTTCTTAACATCACTCTTGGAATAGATCCTATCTAAAATTGTGGATTTACCCCCCCCCCCCCTCCAGATGACTTATTGATTCGCTCATTCCAATCATTCAATACAACGGAATTGAGGGGGGTGGGGGGGGGGTAAGAAAATAACAAGAACGCCCCAATCATTTTCTCTTCAATTCGTAGGGATGGAAGTAAGCACGATAGTGAATCATTCACTGGTTGGTGGGTCAGGGTTCAACGCGATTTGATTTGGCATATGGGGGAGACGCAACTACCCAATTAGTAGGAATTGCTGACTGATGTAGATTTAAATGAATCTCCCCGGGTAGGATTCGAACCTATGACCAATCGGTTAACAGCCGACCGCTCTACCGCTGAGCTACCGAGGAAAGTCGCAGGGGATTCAGTCTCGTACACACTCAAATACCTTTGTTCTTTGAGCCACTTCTAAACCTGTAACAGGTTTAGCTTTGCCCGACATGTTGTGAAGTAGACTTTGCGTACACTCTAACCCTCATTATAGTAGGAGGCGATGGCGATAGCAACCCCATTTGAATGGAAGGGTCCCCCAATCATGGGATAGGGGGGGGGGTAGCCGGTCGATTGAGATGAATCCTACAGGCCCCCCCTCACGATCTGAATCGATTGGTCACTAATTAGTACTTCCTATTCCACCCCCTCCAAGAAGCGTGGTAGAATAGCCGCAGGATTCCCCTACCTCGGGGCGTAAAAACAAGTAATATTATTGAGGAACAAAAAGGACATAGAGATGGGGAAGATGAAAAATAGTCGGGAGAAATGAACACGAATTGGAGTTTCGTGAAACGAAAGTAGCAGTTTACGGGAAAGGCGGAATTGGGAAATCAACAACTAGTTGCAATATATCAATAGCTTTAGCTCGACGGGGAAAACGTATATTACAAATTGGGTGTGATCCCAAACATGATAGTACTTTTACTCTTACAGGTTTCTTAATACCTACAATTATAGATACGTTACAATCAAAAGATTATCATTATGAAGATGTATGGCCAGAAGATGTAATTCATAAAGGTTATGGTGGAGTAGATTGCGTCGAAGCTGGCGGACCCCCTGCAGGGGCGGGATGCGGAGGATATGTTGTGGGAGAAACAGTAAAGTTATTAAAAGAATCAAATGCATTTTATGAATACGATATTATATTATTTGACGTTTTGGGAGATGTTGTTTGCGGGGGTTTTGCTGCCCCACTGAATTATGCAGATTACTGTATTATTATAACTGATAATGGATTTGACGCTCTTTTTGCAGCAAATCGCATCGCCGCATCAGTCAGAGAAAAGGCGCATACTCATCCTTTACGACTTGCTGGTTTAGTGGGAAACCGAACATCTGAAAGAGACTTAATTGATAAATATGTAGAAGCCTGTCCTATGGCTGTATTAGAAGTATTACCTTTAGTCGAAGATATTCGTATTTCGAGAGTAAAAGGAAAAACCTTATTTGAGATGGCTGAAAGCCAACCAAATCTAAATTTTGTTTGTGACTTCTATTCAAATATAGCAGATTAAATTTTATCTAAGCCAGAGGGAGTCGTACCGCGAGAAATTCCAGATAGGGAATTATTTAGCTTACTCTCCGACTTTTATTTAAATCCCAATTTAGAAAAAGGAGAAAAAGATCGGGGAAATCAGCAAGATAATTCGTTTGACTTTGCAATTATTTAAAAATAAAAGAATTATGTCACCTCTGGTTAGATATCTATATAAACCTATACCCCTCCAAGGAAAAACTTGCATGAAAACTTTTGATATTCCTACTTTTGAGTGCGAAACTGGTAATTATCACACCTTTTGTCCTATTAGTTGCGTAGCTTGGTTGTACCAGAAGATTGAAGATAGTTTTTTTCTAGTAGTAGGTACAAAAACTCGCGGTTATTTTTTGCAGAATGCTCCCGGAGTCATGATTTTTGCAGAACCTCGTTATGCAATGGCAGAATTGGAAGAGGGAGACATCTCAGCTCAGTTGAATGATCAAAAGGAACTAGAAAGAATTTGTCTACGAGTGAAAAGAGATAGAAACCCCAGTGTGATTATTTGGATTGGCACCTGCACTACAGAGATAATAAAAATGGATTTGGAGGGTATAGCGCCTAAATTAGAGAAGCAAATTGGAATACCAATTGTAGTTGCACGCGCAAACGGTTTAGACTATGCTTTCACTCAAGGAGAAGATACTGTATTAGCTGCCATGACACATCGATGTCCAGAATTTAATCATCATATTATGAACCAACCAAAAAGGGACGTGACTAAACTTGGTGCGGTTGAGGTCAGCCCCAATAATAAATTTTTTGACGAGACAATCAAATTAAATAGATGTAATTTAGTACTCTTTGGATCTTTACCTTCGAGTGTAGCTTCTCAATTAAATTTGGAATTGAAACGCCAGTCTATTTCTGTATCGGGTTGGCTACCCTCGCAGAAGTACAACGAACTTCCCGCTTTAGGCGAAGGTGTCTACGTGTGTGGAGTAAACCCCTTTTTGAGCCGTACAGCAACAGCATCGATGCGTCGAAGAAAATGCCACTTGATTGGGGCACCTTTTCCTATTGGTCCCGATGGAACACGTGCTTGGATAGAAAAGATTTGTTCAGTATTTAATCTAAAACCAGAAGGTTTGGAAGAAAGAGAAGATCAAATATGGAAAAATCTGATTGATTATCTTCAAATAACTATTGGTAAATCTGTTTTTTTCATGGGAGATAATCTACTGGAAATATCTCTAGCAAGGTTTTTCATTCGATGCGGAATGGTTGTTTACGAAGTAGGTATTCCTTATATGGATAGACGATATCAAGCTGCGGAGCTGTTGCTTTTGCAACAGACTTGTAAAAAGATGAAAAAACCCATGCCTCGCATTGTTGAAAAGCCTGACAACTATAGCCAAGTGCAGCGTATGCATGAGTTGCAACCAGATTTGGCAATTACTGGAATGGCTCACGCTAATCCTCTGGAGGCTAGAAATATCGACACTAAATGGTCAGTCGAATTTACATTTGCACAAATTCATGGATCTGCTAATGCAAGAGATGTTCTCGAACTAGTCACTCGTCCACTGCGACGTAGAACTGATTTTGTATCAGATTGCCGTAACTTGTCAAGACAAACATTAAACGTTCAACGAAGCTAGTAGCTATCAAATAATTACTTCAAATTAGTAATTAATCATTATGAAAAGATATCTATGTAATCATTTTTCAAAGATCTTAATCGAAAACTTATTAATTCTATCTGTTTTCCATGATTAAGAAATTAGGTTATAACTTTTTGGATAAGTCAAAATTCCTATTTCAAATTTGTAACTGATTTTCCAAAATCAGTTGTATTATTTTGCATTTGTGCGTATACTGTCTGTAGTATGCATATAGATAGAAAAGGTTAAATATAGAAATAGGAAAAATCAGGCGATCGAAAAATCTACATGACCAATCAAGAATTTGACGAAGTAGACACAGACAGAACGATAAACGCGTAAATTAAAAAGGCTACAACGAATATAAATATATTGAATAGTTTGTCACTAACTAGTTTGAAGTTGATCAGTCCTTATATACTTTTTGGAATATACTACGGGTTCCTAGCGACACTACCTGTTGGACCTTCTCAGATCTTGTGTCTAAGGGCTTTTCTTTTGGGAGGAAATTTAAGCGGTCTTGTGTCTTTGAGCGGCTCGGTGGTGGCACAGTTAGCAATTACTTCAACAATATATTATTCACCGATCTACGTCTTCTTAGTAAAGCCGCATCTATTAGCTGTCGTGGTAATACCTTACATGGTATTATTTTGTCTAACAATTAATGACTTACCAGATTATCAGATTCTGCGTCCCGTCACTTCATTGCGCGATTTACGATTAGTCAGTTTGTTTTTAAATAGTTTTGTGTTTCAAATTTTGAATCCTGTTTTATTGCCAAACCCTGTGTTGAGTAGATTGGCATACCTCTTCTTTTTTCGTTACAGCAATAATTTACTATTTGTACTAACTAGCTTCTCGGGCTGGTTAACTGGTCACATGATGTTCAATTATTTGTCAAAGTTGCTTTTGATTCGCGTGAAAAAAGATTCACCATTAATATATTTACTAGTGAAACGTAGTATCTATACAACTTTTAGTATTGTTTTTGTATTTAATGCTTTGATATATTTGGGTAGAGCTCCGGTTCCTTCTTGGACTATAAAGTTTATTAACGAACCCCATGATAAGGAAATGTCTTTCTGGAATATTGCTGAATATTCGGATCTTTTGTGGTGGTTTTTCAAGCCATGGCCTACTTCTTTTTTTGATCCCTCTAGAGAAAATCGGAGTAATCGATTTATCAGAAATAGTCGATCCGATCTTAGTAGTAGCTTTTACAAAGGAAAAACATCTACGTATTTCTTCAAGAAGTGTATAACTGATGGAAAGCAGAGGTTATGCATTACGGCGTTGCCTAGTTCGTCAATCTTTGAAAAAGAATTGGAGAAAGCTAAGGCAAGATCCTACAAACCCTTGGGGACCCGTTCTTCATATCGAAAATGGATTTTGCAAAACTTAATGAAAGGAAAAATAGTTCAAGAAGAATTATTAAATCGAATTAAGCTACTAGATATTGGATTTCCCTTTTCGGAAGCGATGGAAACAAGAAGTCGATTGGTAGGTGCTAGTAAGAAAAGGGTACCTTATGTTTACGATCCTATTATTAATAATTTACGTATGCGAATTCCAATCCCACAAACATTTCTAACAGGAGATGAATTTGATTTATCTAGATGGAACTGGAATGACTTAGAAACAAGAAAAAAGATTAGAAGAAGGAGACGTAGCACCATAAATAAAAGGAATTCCATCAAAAATTGGATGTCTAGAAGGAATCAAAAACTAAGACGAAACAGCGTAAATCCTCTTCCTTGGGAAACTTTGCCAGTGAGAGCTCGACGTATATTCCAGTTTATGTTCAAAGATCGAGTTTTCTACGACTACGAAGTACAAAAAATTCTCAAGGGAATAAGATCTCCGTCTGGTTCTGTTGTCACTTGGGAGGAAATAATCAATTTAGACCCCGAGGATAAAGCATTATTTCTCACCTATATAACGCAGGAAAGAAGTTGTTATAAATTTGATAAATCTTTTTTAGCAAATAGATTCTTATTAAAGGGTGAAACATGTTTTCAAACTTTGAAAAAAGGAGTATGTACATGCCGCAATGTTGAAGATTTAGGTGCAAATCTGGCTCGAAATAACGAATCATATTTTGATCCTGAATTCGATTTTCCGGGAGCAGACGGTGATATCCGTCATAGAAAATTACGAAATGTTGGTTTCACGGTTTCAAAAGGAAAACCCAGATCAACAAAATTAGTGAAACGATATGCAAGAATATCTGATTTTCGTCGAAAATTTTTGAAAGGATCCATGCGATCTAGAAGACGAAAAACTTTGTTATGGAAAACACTTCAAGAAAAAGTGCGTTCGGCCTTTTTCCTAAGATTACTAGAAGTCCCAATCCTACGTAAATTACCCGTCGAGCGCCTAATAAATGTGAAAACCAAAAAGTTGTTTACTGACTCGAAAAAGATTATTGATTACCAATTTGGGCAGCCATTAACTTTCTCAACATTGATGAAAAAAGATTTGAGCCAGTCAAGACTTGCTCGTTCAGCTGTAGCAGCTAGATCAGACATAGTTCCCATTCATAATGGAAGGGGTTATATGCTGGTTTTTCAGTCAAAGTTTCGCAAGTTTATAAAGTTACCTATACTTATAGTTTTCAAAACTATTGGTCGTATATTGCTTCGGCAAAATTCTGAATGGAATAAAGACTGGACAAAATGGAATAAGGAAACTCATATTAATTGTACATTTGATGGTGAAGAGTTTTCCCAGGATGAGCTTCCCCCACGTTGGTCGAGAGAGGGTATACAGATAAAAATAGTGTATCCCTTTCAGCTGAAACCTTGGTACTCCGATAGTAAGAAAAAACGAAAAACTATTCCGAAGAAACAATTGAAAATTGAATCAAGTGGGGGGCAAATATCAAAAAACAAACAGAAATTGAGACAAAAAAAGCCTAGATTTACTTATTTAACTACTTTAGGATATCAGACAGATATTCCTTTTGGAAAGATTCAAAAACAACCTTCATTCTGGAGGCCCGTACGAAAAGAACTTATTAAAATTTGCAAGGAAGGGTTTTCACTAAGAACCAGTCAAGCCTATCTTTTTTTCGATTCCATTTTCAAGTTAGAAAAATTATTGAAACCAAGTCTAATTTTTCTCAAAAAGTGCAACTTGTTCTTCAAAACGAGAGAGGTATCAGTTGAATCTTTACCAACACATAATATTCAGATAAGGCCATTGCTTGATAACGCTGCAGAGAAAATAGTAGATTTAAATTCAGATTTTGACACAATAAATGGGAAATCTACCATTGATGAGGAAGTACAACTAGCTAATCATATTGATAAGAATTTAGTCAATCGAAAATCAACCGGTCATAAATCTGTTACAGATAATTACACAACCATATTATCCAATCCATCAGACTCAGGGGTGAACATAGATCAACCGAACACTAAAGTAGCTAATACTTATGAATTAACTTCAAATTACGGATTCAAAGATACAGACCTCACCGAATTTATAAGAATTTATGAGGAAGAAATGACAGGTTCTAAAAAAGTGATCGCAAAGTTTCATCTAGTTCTTGCAGAAACGATTGAAAAATCCAATTTTGTGGCATCCATTTTATATCTAAAAGTTAGCCAACGATTACGTTATTATTATAGTGAATTTGTCATATTACGCATGCAACTAGGACAAGTCATTAAAACTACTACTCAAAAAATAGATTTAGCTTATCTCAGATCCAAAAATAGATTATCACAATTTGATAAAACTCAATGGTTATCTCAAGCTGATATCTATAGAAATAGTTGGGATTTAAGCGTAAAAAAGAGTTTGAAACTCAATATTCTTCTAACTGGTAGCGAAAACACTTTTGGAAAAGAGACTAGAAATAACAAGTACTGGGATAATAATTTAAACCCTTACCAAATTGAACTATCTTCGACTTCTTCGACAAAATATTCGGAGCTTTTCGTTGATCACAGATCAACCATTTTAAGCCCAAATAAGATAAGTAATTGTATAAACAGCTTACCTGATAATAACAGAAGGACTAATAAAATTGTAAATAATATCTTCAATAAAAACATTTTGGATTGTATAGAGGAGTGGGGATTTTTGAAAAGATTATGTGATTTAGATGTAAATAATTGGACTAGATGGTTAGACTGTTTCTCCAATCATAATTTACCACTACTACTTTGGCGTGATGTCGCACCTTCCAGATGGAATACTAGTTTCAATCTTTTAAATGAACTCAATAAAATCGAAGAAAGTTTTGCAAACGAGGAAAATTTTTATGCCCTTAGAAGCAAATTACATAATTATTCTATATATGCTGAAAAACCCCTTCTTAAAGATCGGATTATAAATCTTAGTAAACTCCGCAAACGTAGACATTTATTACAAAGTTGTATTGATTTTGTACGAAGTGGAGATGTACAAAAATTTTCCATCCGACAAGAGGCTATTAAAAGAAGATTTTACTTCGATAATCGTATTTCCAAAATCTTTAAAGTGAAGCGGAGGAAAATAAATAAATTATTTCAAATTTGTGCTCCCAATTTAGAAATCAGATTTAACTCCAAATTTGATTTAATGCCATGGTTAGTTACAAATTTTACAAGAACAAAAAGCCCTTTCAAAACTAAGAGAAGGGGTTCCATAGATCCTATCTTAAAGGATAATACTACATATGGGATAGTACTAGATATAACTCGTAGATTTCAAAAAGTATCTAATGAACTGTATGAACTAATGTTAGACGATCGAGAAGAGATGGATTATCTATTTCGTTGGAAATGGAAATCTGAAGCAAAGCTGGATAATTTGAGAGGTCTGATAGCTATTGTAAGAATGTTGGGAGATGATTGCGATCTTGTTACACTTTGTGCAAATACCAATGTAGATTCTGATCTATTAAATTTATATTTTAATGCAACAACAAAACTTGACCTCTTTGATGATCTGGCTGTTCTTTCAGCTCATCGTTTTTCAATGTTACTTGATGATCAAAATTTGCTATATAAAATAATTAATCCCCTATTAAGCTTCAAATTTAGATTAAAAACTAGAGCTGGGAGACGGATGTATAAAAGAGTTTACGATGATATATATATATCAAATTTGTCATTTATTACCAAAGAAGTAAACAAAAGAGAATCTCATGTTTATAATGTTGAAGATCTCTTGCTTGTGCGACGTCAAAAGGAATTTCGATTCCTTCGATCGCTGCTAATTTCGAGGTCTCCGAAACTGGGGGTACGCTATTTCGATTCTAAATTTGATTCTATTTCAAAAATTGATCAGATCCGAAGTGGCGAAGAATGTGAATCTTCACAACTAAGAAGTGTTCAAAAAATTAAGCGATTTTTGTGGCCTAGCCATCGGCTTGAAGAATTAGCCTGCACTAACAGATTCTGTTTCAACGTCACTACTGGGAGCCAATTTGCGCCGCTTAAACTTCGAAATTATCCTATTCTTCGGCATTGACAAATTAGAAGGATTATTAATCGGGACACGGAGCTTCTAATGTATGTGTAATTAATTGCAATTATCTAGATAAAGATAATTGCAATTAATTACACAAAATAGCTAATCTGAATCACAACAGGAGGCATACCTACCCGTGGGTGAGGTATAAAAAGCTACAGACATCTATGGGCTGTTATATAACACAGAAAAACATCAGACTTCGTTTTTGTCTAAACCAATATTGCTGCAACTGCTGAATAAATAGTTTATAATCAATTTGAGATAAGGCAAGCAATTGTCATTATTATTATTATTATAATTACTACGTATAAATGTAACTCCGCTGATGCACAGCTAGTCGGTGGAAATAAGAATACTGGATCCACTGCCTTTCAAATTTACTATTTGACTCACCAAATTTTGAAACTAACTTCCCACCTAGAATCACATGCCGAAGATTACTCATCTCGAAGAGGCTTACGAAAATTACTTAGTAAACGTAAACGCCTCCTAATTTATTTATCTGATGAAAACACAGTCCTATATGCCGAAGTTATAAAAACTTTAGGTATTCGAGGTTTAAAAAAGCCTTAATGATTGAATCGAAGCTTATTTAACATGTCGTAGCTGAGACAACTAACCTATTTTGGCCAAATTAAAACCCATGATATTGATTGGAAAGGAAATGATTGATAGATATGTATCATAAAGAACTAGATCCAGTTACGGTAAGCATGGGCCCTCATCACCCATCTATGCATGGTGTTCTTCGACTTGTTGTCACATTAGATGGTGAGAATGTTACCAATTGCGAACCAATTTTGGGATATCTGCATCGAGGAATGGAAAAAATTGCCGAGAACCGTACCACCTTGCAATATCTTCCGTATGTAACAAGATGGGACTATTTAGCCACTATGTTTACCGAAGCAGTAACAGTGAATGCGCCAGAGAAGCTGGCTAATATTCAAATACCCGTAAGAGCTAGCTATATACGTGTAATCATGCTTGAATTAAGCCGAATAGCTTCACATCTGTTATGGCTTGGACCATTCCTTGCAGACATTGGCGCACAAACTCCATTTTTTTATATATTTCGAGAAAGGGAAATGATTTATGATCTGTTTGAAGCTGCTACCGGCATGCGAATGATGCACAACTATTTCCGCATCGGAGGAGTTGCCGCAGATCTACCTTACGGGTGGGTAGACAAGTGTTTAGACTTCTGTCATCATTGTCTTCCAAAAATTGATGAATATGAACGTTTAATTACGAGAAACCCCATATTTTTAAAACGAGTAATGGGGGTAGGTTTCATCAGTAGACAAGAAGCTATCAATTGGGGCTTATCTGGACCTGTATTACGAGCTTCGGGAGTTCGATGGGATCTTCGTAAACTTGATAACTATGAATGTTATAACAATCTGGATTGGCAGATTAAGTGGCAAGAGGAAGGAGATTCCCTGGCGCGCTATTTGGTACGAATTGACGAAATGAGGGAATCCGTAAATATGGTTAAGCAGGCGCTAAAGCTTCTTCCAGGAGGTCCATATGAAAATTTGGAAGGTCGACGTCTTGCCCAACAAAAGAAGGAAATAGATTGGGATGGGTTCAATTATCAATTCGTTGGTAAGAAATCTTCCCCGACTTTGAAATTACCTAAACAGGAACATTACGTAAGAGTAGAAGCCCCTAAAGGAGAATTAGGAATTTTTTTGGTTGGAGATGGTGGTGTTTTCCCTTGGAGGTGGAAGATTCGTCCACCTGGTTTTATAAATTTGCAAATTCTTCCCCAATTAATAAAAGGAATGAAGCTCGCAGATATCATGACAATACTAGGTAGTATAGATATCATTATGGGAGAGGTTGACCGTTGAAATGGCAACTTATATCGAAATTTATGGAAGACAATTAATTAGATTTTTTGATGAGTTAGAAATTGCAACAAAATCTTTCGAATTAATTTGGGTTCTAGTTTATACCCTTATTCTAGTTACAGGAGTCACGGTAGGAGTATTAGTTATTGTGTGGCTTGAGCGGAAAGTGTCTGCGGGAGTACAGCAACGTGTTGGACCGGAATATGCGGGGCCGCTGGGAATTGTTCAATCCTTAGCAGATGGAATTAAACTTTTATTAAAAGAAGACGTTATTCCATCCAAGGGTGATGCCTGGTTATTTACCGCCGGACCGGTCGTTGTAGTAGTACCAGTCCTAATAAGTTACCTGGTAATACCTTTTAACCAAAGTATTATTTTATCTGATTTGACTACAGGTGTTTTCTTTTGGATTGCCGTTTCAAGTGTTACACCCTTGGGTCTTCTTATTGCAGGATACTCTTCAAGTAGCAAATATTCTTTCTTAGGTGGTCTCAGGGCTGCTGCTCAATCTATTAGTTATGAAATCCCCCTGGCTTTGTGTATATCATCTGTATCCCTACGTGCGATTCGCCAAACAGAACTAATAAATAAAGATAGTTAGCTATTATTAGATAGTAGAGAAGTATTTATTGTTAAGTAGTAAACCAAATAGTATTTTGGGTGAGATCAAACGGCGTTTTCGCCGTTATAGGTTCAAAACCCATACCCCATGTACGGACGTAAAAGCATATCCGAATGGTAAACGCCATTTCACCCCAGGTTTAGGATATGTTTTTTTTGGCTTGACGCGGGAACATATAGTCCTTTTTCGACTCTTATTAGGATTAGCTAAAAGTGAGCGGCAAGAAACACCAATATGCGCAAGAGATTTTCGAGGCGGAGATAATTATGGTAATAACTAACAACAACGTAAGTATAAATGTTGTTAAAAAGAAGATTTTTACCCAAATTTCTTATCTACATAAGATGGACTCAGTCTCGGTAGGGACAGCTGAGTGGTGCATCCAATCTATTTCAATCTCGAGTATAATCCCGCTCACTGCAATGATAACTAATTGGAACGAAGTAATCCCCACGGTGAAATAGTTTTAGTGATTACAAATTCGATTATAAGCTTTCTTTAGTTTTAGCTTGAGACTTGTTACAGTAAACCCATTGCTGAACTAATTGCTTCTATTTCCATTTCTCAAGTTGAACTATAAGTAAGTCCACTGTTCCTTTTTAGAGGTGGTAAGTAGATATATTAAAATTGATAATATTTAGTTTTACAACAAGTCACAACGTTCAAAGAAGACTATGAGTTTGAGATAGATTCGGAAGCAATTCTTTTATCGTGGCAAACGGAATCTCATCAATTTAAGCTAGTAACTTCTATCTTAATTACAAATAATAATATGTGCTGCTACTACCTATATAAAAAATTGATGAGGAGCCGTATGAAACTATGATTTCATGTACGGTTTTGAATTAGAGGCGGAAGATCCGCCGACTATCCTTATCTGGTAGCTTGAGTACGGTTGATATAGTAAAAACACAATCTAAATTTGGTTTCATAGGGTGGAATCTTTGGCGTCAGCCTATAGGATTCATAGCATTCTTTATCTCGTCACTAGCAGAATGTGAGAGGCTGCCATTTGATCTGCCAGAAGCAGAGGAAGAACTAGTTGCAGGTTATCAGACTGAATATTCAGGAATAAAATTTGGTCTATTTTATGTTGGTTCTTACTCAAATCTGTCGGCTTCCTCACCATTTGTAACAATTTTATATTTGGGTGGATGGGATTCTTCAATTCCCTTCTTTGAAAATCTTGCACAAGATTATTATCTTTCAGAATATAATAGTGAGTCCTTTCATGTATTAATGTCAGGGTTGGGTATTATCACCACGTTGGCAAAATGTTATTTATTTATATTTATCTCTATCTTAACAAGATGGACTTTACCTAGAGTAAGAATAGATCAATTACTAAATCTTGGATGGAAATTTCTTTTACCTATTGCTTCAGGAAATTTATTACCGACAGCCTCATTTCAACTTTTGCTACTAAACTAACTCTCTCTCTTCCAGCTTGAGTTTAAGTCAAATCTTTTTAATTTAGAAATAAAGAAGAATAAGAGAAGGAAGATAAGTAGATGATATATCATCTGTTTTTTATCCCATATAAATAAAAGAAGTTTATCTGGACCAAAAAAAACTAATAGGCTGGGTGGGGTTATCTCTTCTATGTTTTCCACGCTAATTGAATTTGGAAACTATGGACATCAAGCCATAGAAGCCGCGAAATACATAGGTCAAGGCTTCGCGGTTACTTTAGATCATCTGAATCGTTCACCTATAACTATTCAATATCCATATGAAAAAAATTTATCATCTGAACGATTTCGCGGACGCATCCATTTTGAATTTGATAAATGTATTGCTTGCGAAGTATGCGTCAGAGTATGTCCAATCAATCTGCCAGTTGTAGATTGGATCCTTGTGAAGGATATTAAGAAAAAACGATTGAGAAGCTATAGCATTGATTTTGGAGTTTGCATCTTCTGCGGAAACTGTGTCGAATATTGCCCAACAAACTGCTTGTCAATGACTGAGGAGTATGAACTTTCTAGCTATGATCGTCACGAACTAAACCAAGATCAAACGGCTTTAGGCCGTCTACCTATTTCTATATATCAAGATTTTTCGATTCAAGTGGTTTCGACTTAATTAACATTTTAATTAATTAGAAGGTTCGGGCTAAAAAGCCGAAAATATCACTAATTACCTGTAAATTAATTGATTAGATATCTTTAAGAAGGAATCTTTTTGGTTATTTGTAACTAGAAAAAAAAAGGGAAAACACGAAGTGCAGATAAAAATATCATAAGAAATGCGTCCAATGAATCTCTCAGAATTAATTCATGAATCTATTTTGTCACCGATAGAATTGGGTATTCTACTAGGAAGTTTGGGCACAATATCACTTGGTAACGCGGTTCACTCTGCTTTTTCTTCGGGGTTGGTTTTTACTCGTATATCTTTATCATACTTTGTATCAAATGCTGACTTTGTAGCTGCCGCACAATTGCTTGTTTATGTAGGAGCTATAAATGTATTAATTGTGTCTGCTGTAATGGCTACTGAAAAACCGGCTCAATCTGAATCTAATACTTGGCGTATGGGGCACTTCACCACTTCAGGAGTTTGTACAGCACTATTTCTGGCATTGATTAATATCACTTATACTACAAATTGGTTTGATACCGGTTTTGTTAATCAATCGGAGACTTTTTTAATAGATACACCCAAAATTGACGTCCAACAACTAGGGTATACATTACTTAGTAACTTTTTAGTCCCGTTTGAACTTCTTTCCATGCTTCTTTTAGTTGCTTTGGTGGGAGCAATCAACTCAGCGCGGGACGAAGACGCAGTCACAACTGGTGAAGAATCATCTTCTTCACCATCTCGCAAGAATTTTTCATCTTTCTAATTAACTCTAACTTCCTATATAAGGCTTGACCTATCAGATTTTTGAAGAGGACTCTAATAAATCATGTTTGAACACGGACTAATCTTAGGTACATATCTTCTATGCGTCGGATTCTTTGGCTTAATTACAAGTAGAAATATGATTAGAGCACTTATGAGTCTTGAATTAATCTTTAATGCAGTTAATCTAAACTTTATCCTATTTTCAAATTTATTGAAAAATAAGCAAGCAGGGGGGGAAATATTTGCCATATTCGTGATAGCTGTTGCAGCTGCCGAAGCTGTTACCGGGTTATCTATTGCGCTTTCTCTTCAACGAAATAGGAGATCTACTCGTATCGATCAATTTAACTTGTTAAAATGGTAATTGATAACTAAATCAGATGGTTTCGCCAATCTAATTGGATTTGTGCTCACAGGATAATCTCGATTCATTAAATTGGTTTAATTTTTTCTTCACATTATATTTTATAGTTGGCGTGAGAAGAAAAAAAAAGAGTAAATAGGATTCGACCGGATAAACTTCAAAAAGGATAAAAATGGTTAACCTAGCGCGAAACGAGAATATATATATATAAAAGACAAATCTAAGAAGATATCATTTCACCCCTTTTAATAAGAAAAGGAAGAAAAAAAAATAAGAGTTGGTATACGAATTTAATAGGAGTAAGTAAACTCAATGGCACATTCAGTGAAAATATATGACACATGTATTGGTTGTACCCAGTGTGTAAGAGCATGTCCCACGGATGTGCTAGAAATGATACCCTGGGATGGCTGTAAAGCAAATCAGATAGCTTCTGCTCCTAGAACAGAAGATTGCGTAGGTTGCAAAAGATGCGAGTCCGCTTGTCCAACAGATTTTTTAAGCGTACGTGTTTACCTAGGGTCTGAAACCACCCGCAGTATGGGGTTAGCTTACTAGTAACGGAGTAAGACAAGGTAATTATTACATTATCGTGACTTGTACTCAAAACTTCGGTACGTGCGGAGTGCGAGTACGAGTCAACACAGTTATCACGTAATTTCTTCTGTATTAAAAATTATTTCTTATTAAATATTTCCTATTCATAATGAGTAATGTACCTTGGCTTACAACGATCGTTCTTTTTCCAATTTTTGCCAGTTTGTTGCTTCCAATACTTCCTCGTGATGGAAACAGAATCATTCGATGGTATACTCTGGGTATCTGCATATTGGAATTTTTGCTTATTACTTATATCTTTTATTGCCATTTCCAATTTGATTCCCAATCCATTCAGTTACTGGAGATATTTAGCTGGATAAATTTCATCAATTTTCACTGGATAGTAGGTATCGACGGACTTTCCATGAGTCTCATTTTACTTACGGGTTTTGTAACTACTTTGGCAACCTTAGCGGCCTGGCCGATCACTCGTAATACACGTCTATTTTATTTTTTGATGCTAGTTATGTATAGCGGTCAAATTGGATTGTTTGTTTCCCGTGACATCTTGCTTTTTTTCTTCATGTGGGAACTAGAACTAATTCCAGTCTATTTACTTCTATGCTTATGGGGTGGAAAAAGACGCTTATATTCGGCCACAAAATTTGTTTTATACACAGCTGGCGGGTCCATCTTTCTTTTAGTAGCAGCTTTAACCATGAGTTTTTATGGGAACGAAGTACCCTCTTTTGCTATTCAAGCTTTAATAGATAAATCATACCCTATCTCATTAGAAATTGCTCTCTACTTAGGCTTCTTAATTGCTTACGCAGTAAAGTTACCAATATTTCCTCTTCATAGTTGGTTGCCCGATACTCATGGAGAGGCACATTATAGCACATGCATGTTATTAGCTGGAGTATTATTAAAAATGGGAGGATATGGGCTGATTCGGATCAATTTAGAAGTACTGATTCATGCACATCTTTTCCTTCGTTCGTGGTTAATATTGGTCGGAGCAATACAAATTGTATATGCTTCTCTAGCTTCCATAAGTCAACGTAATCTTAAGAGAAGAATAGCTTATTCTTCAATTTCCCATATGGGTTTTGTAGCTATCGGGATTGGGTCCCTGACAGATGCGGGTATTAACGGAGCCGTGTTACAAATGATATCTCATGGCTTAATTGGCGCAGCACTCTTCTTTCTAGCAGGTACTTGCTATGACAGAACGCGTACCCCCTTCCTTAATGAATTAGGGGGAATGGCAACTCGATTGCCTAAACTATTTACTATGTTTAGTACATTCTCGTTGGCCTCCCTTGCATTACCGGGTATGAGCGGTTTTGTATCAGAATTATTAGTATTTCTAGGAGTTGTTATTGACAAACAATACTCATCTTTTTTTAAGGTAACAATTATATTGTTGGAAGCAGTTGGTACAGTATTGGCTTCCATCTATTTGTTATCCATGTTACGTCGAATGTTTTACGGTTATAAGTTAGCCAATGAATCAAATCCTTATTTAATCGATTTTGGTCCAAGGGAAATATTCACTTCGACGTGTTTCTTCTTACCAATATTAGGTATTGGTTTATATCCAAATTTAATTTTACCATTACGGAATGGTGAAGTTCTCTCAATACTTCTTCCATATTCAGCTATCAAGTGAAGGTACGGAAAATATTTGAATGAATTAAATAGCATCTAAATTAAAGTATCAAATACTATAAGAAGAATTTGATGCAAAAAAAACTATTATTATGATTTTAACTAATCTTAATTAATTAATTATAAGGGCTCGCCAATTCTAGTTGTATTAGTAATACCTAACTTACGTATGTTCGTTACAAATGAAAAATAGATTGGGTGGAGAAACAGAAGCAGACAAAAAGATAAATCTGTTTATCTAGTAAGTATTTGTTTCTGCCCCCCCCCCCTTATTAAAAAGATTATCTTATTCTCTTTATTTGATAAAACTTAAAATTTGTCGAATAAACTATCTCTATCTTTGCTTTATCAAAATTGTTTTATCAAATTCTAATTTTGTTGTTTCATATTATCCATCCGTAATTATGTAATCCGATTCCTAACAAATTAACCCCCAAGAAACAAATCCAAACTAGTAAAAAACCTGTTGATGCTACCGCAGCCGGTCCCTCTCCCATCCATCTGTTCATTATTTTGGTGTGAAGATAAGTAGCGTATATTGACCAAGTTATTAGCGCCCACGTTTCTTTTGGATCCCAACTCCGATAAGATCCCCAAGCTTCATTAGCCCATACCGCTCCGGAAAGTATACCAATGGTTAATAAAGAGAACCCCGAACTTATAATTTGATAAGCCCATCTATCTAATCGATTAATTATTTGACACTTCTTCAAATTTGAGGATAGTGGATAAAAAAAACTTCGTATATTAATTTTGGTAAGAATATCTAATTTTGATGAAATACTGTAGAAATTGTGTCTCGAGTTTAAGACGTGGTAATCCTTTGTATCACTGTAATAAATACTTGATAAGGATATTGCCAACAAAGATCCCCATAGCAAGGTTGCGTAACTCAACGACGTTGTAGTTACATGCATCATCAACCAATGAGACTGCGAAGCGGGTACTAATGGCGTGAATTGTTGCATTTCCTCAGGAAGACCTAAAGTAGCAAAGGCGTGAGTCAACATAGCACTTGGCGCTATAATTGGTCCGGACAACCCATTCTGATTTCTAAATTCTAATATTATGTATAACAAAGAGAAACTCCATGACAGAAACATCGATGATTCGTACAGATTGCTTACTGGTAAATGCTTAGTTTGAAACCATCGGATTACTAAAGAGTCCGTTGTACAAAGGAAAGCAATTATCATACCCTTATTGCTAAATTTGTTTGACTTATCAAAATCATGAAATAGATTGATCAGATTTGACAAAGTAGTAGAAAAAAGCATCAAAAACGAAATATGGATAAAAATGCGTTCCATATGGATATACTTTATTGTAAAAAGGGGCTATTTATTAAGTTAATAAAACTTTATTCAATGGGCTTGAAGCTAGTTAGATCTAACTAATATTTTCTTTTTCTTTCTTAAGATCGCTCTATTTTGTGAAAATACTAAATGATAAATTTATAAATACCGCTACTCGGATTCGAACCGAGATGCTTTGGCACTGCTTCCTAAGAGCAGCGTGTCTACCTGTTTCACCATAGCGGCTTTTCATAGAAACATAAGAGACATGAAAATTCATTTCTATTTTATATGAATTTCGGATCATACGTCAATATCACTTGTATTAAGATATAGTCGAAGGAGCAATATAGTCAGAAGCCCTTCCAAAGAAATTGCTAAAACAGCTGTAATATCGGAATTGCGAACTTAATAGGTGATGTTAATACTAGTATGTAATTTCGTAAATAAACATATATATATATATATATGTTTATTTCTAAAGAAGCGGCGGAATATGGCACAGTTTGGTAGCGCGCCATCTTGGGGTGATGGAGGTCACAGGTTCAAATCCTGTTATTCCGAATGAAAATGGAGTCCTAAGATATAGGAAAAGGCACTGCAGGTTTGATGTCTCCACCAATAATTAATTGATGAACCAAAATATAGTTCAGTGTATAAGGGAAAAATTTGTTACCCAAAACTTCGTAGGATAAACTCTAGAATAAAATAAATTGACAATATTGTCAATTTATTTTATTCTAGAGTCCTTTACTTTATCTTCGATCTTATTTTGTGAAGATATAGTTTCTTCCTTCTTTTATTCTTTATTCTGTTATCTTATCTTAATTACTTTCTCAGTTACCAATATGAGCTAGTAGCTATCAATTATATATCTGCTAATCTTTGTAAGAAAAAAGCTTTTCAACTTTGTTTTGTTAGCTGCTAAGCTCAACATTGATAAATCAAAATAACTTACATAATAAGTTGTTGGTAACTAGTTACTAAAAATTGTCGAAGCAATTAAATCTTGCATTATTGCTGAGATAATACATACTAAGAAGTTGTCTTCCCGTCAAATTTAACTGTACTAGTAATGATTGATATCCCATCTTTGCTCTTTCATCTTGAAACTTATTATTTAGTCATTTATTTTCTATTTGAATATGTGGTATATATACTTAATTAAGACGTAATGACGGAGAAGATCATTCTACTTTTTGGGTTAGCCTCTCGCCCCTGTTATCACCTTTGTTCTGTTCTGTTATATAGTAAAAACTTGTTGAACGGCCGGTTAAAATAGATTGGGCTAAGGAAAAAGCCGCTGATGCTACTTTTATAGGTTTAGCTTTCCATGCACGGTTACGAATTTTCTTTTTTGAACCGGAAGTACGTTTTTTAGGTACTGCCATATATCTATTATCTTTTAAGATTAACTTGAAACTACATTGATATGTATCAATAGAATAGATATAATGGAAAAAGAATGAAATAAGAGGGACCAGGGACGTATAGAATTAAAGGAATAACAGATTTTTAGGTTATATGCTACTACGTAACATAACTTTTTTGTACATATTGACTTTCTAAAAAGAAGAATAGTAACTAATCTCTGTTTAGATTTCTTCTACCAAACTGAATTGAATCAATAACAAATCGAGTCGTATTTTCTCTATATCCAAAAACTTGTCATTTTTTACTCTTAGGCTGAATCCGTTGTATCATCAGTTTTTTATTGAAACAGCCTCGTAAAATTCTGCCTTTGACAGCTGCATCATTTAACCACGGATAACCCAAATTGATGCTAGATCCGTGACAAATAAGTAAAACCCGATTTATCGATATTTTTTCATTGGGCTTTAATGTTTCTCGAATGGAGATGAGATGCCGAGCATCGTAAAATCTTCCCTGTTCCACTCGGAGCTGTGTCCCACCGATGTCAATTATTGCATATTTGTTCATCCTAAATTTATCTCTTCATTGATGTTTTCGACTTTTCTTTTTACCAAAACTGTGACTTGCAAACCTATTCTGATTTGAATTATCTTACTTGAATAAGTATCAAGGTCATCTTTCAATATTGTCAAGCCCATGACATATATATAAATATATAAATATATTTACGTTTTTTTATGTGAAACACAATTTTATAAAGCTAAAATCTTTTACCTAATTAATAACTGAATTAATTAGTTATATCTACTCTATTTCATATTGTTCCCATAGTTTCAGTTTTGACTCCTAATAAAAAAGGGTAAGAAACAATAACGAATTTAATAACACTGTGGAACTTTCAAATAAATCTGCTTATATCATCCCTTTGTGTCCATTAGTAGCCTCTTGTTTAACTGGATCTTTTTCGTTCTTTTTTCCAAAAGCAACTAGAAGCTTACGACGCCTATGCGCAGCTTTCAATATCTTTTCACTAATTGTCGCTATGTATGTCTCTCTCGTTTTATTCTGGAGACAGTCGGCAACTCACTCTATCCAGCAGTATTTGTGGACTCGGATTCCAAGGAGTGATTTTTGTTTGAAAATAGGTATTCTTATCGATCCACTTACTCTTGTCATGTCGATATTAGTTACTACTGTAGGTCTTTCAGTGATGGTTTACAGCGATAGTTACATGTTTCACGATTAGGGATATGCAAGATTTTATGCTTATTTAAGTCTATTTACGGCATCAATGCTGGGATTAGTTTTCAGTCCTAATATGATACAAATTTACGTATTTTGGGAATTAGTTGGAATGTGTTCCTATTTATTAATAGGTTTTTGGTTTGCGAGATCGAGTGCTGCAAATGCTTGTCAAAAAGCTTTTGTCACCAATCGAATAGGAGACTTTGGATTGCTTTTGGGTTTATTAGGCATTTACTGGATAACCGGTAGTTTTGATATTTATGAATTGTGCGATTGATTCTTCGAATTAACCAGCAACGGCATCGTCAACCCAATCTTTGCAGTTACAGTTGCCCTTTTACTTTTTTTAGGTCCGGTTGCCAAATCTGCTCAATTTCCACTTCACGTATGGTTACCCGATGCTATGGAAGGACCCACCCCCATATCTGCTCTTATTCATGCAGCTACTATGGTGGCTGCTGGAATTTTTTTTATAGCTCGAATTTTCAAACTTTTTTTGACATTGCCTCCGGCTATGTCTACTATTTCTTGGGTAGGTGGAACAACAACTTTATTGGGTGCCACATTAGCTCTCGCTCAGAAAGACATAAAAAAGGGTCTGGCTTATTCGACCATGTCCCAGTTAGGCTATATGGTACTGGCTTCGGGTATTGGTGCTTCTCAATCTGCTTTATTTCATCTCATTACTCATGCTTATTCAAAAGCTTTGTCATTTTTAGGTTCTGGATCAGTTATTCATTCTATGGAAAAAGTGATTGGATATTCTCCCGAGAAAAGTCAAAATATATTTCTCATGGGCGGTTTGCGAAAATATATGCCAATTACTGGAATTACTTTTCTTTTAGGCACTCCTTCTTTATGTGGTATACCCCCACTTGCCTGTTTTTGGTCTAAGGATCAAATTATTACAGAAAGCTGGTCAAATTCCCCCTACTTTGGGTTAATAGCTTCTGGTACGGCAGGACTTACTTCGTTTTATACGTTTCGTATCTACCTTTTAACATTTGAGGGAGACTTTCGTGCGAATCAAATCAATTATATGGAATCTTATACCTCTTTTCCACCTGATTATGTTATTTATTCATGGGGTGGAACTCAATTGGAATTACTTCAAAAAGAAACTGATAACAATTTTACTTCAATAGATAAAAAACAAAAAAGATTGTCAAAGATAGAAAATTTTAAAACGGCGCCTACAAACAGAAACGATGAATCTTATATGATAGATCCATCGTTTTATGAGCAAAATTTACTCTATCCCCAAGAATCAAATTTTGGTATGGTTTTACCTCTTATTATTTTGGCAATCCCTACCTTATTTGGTGGATTGATTGGAATTGATTTAACTCAAAAAGGATATGGTCTGAATCTTTTGTTTGATTGGCTAATTTCTATCCTGTCTTTGTCCGAATCTCATAAACAATTTGAAAAATTGATGGAAATTCTAATAAGTTCAATCCCTTCGATTAGTTTATCATCTATTGGGTTGCTAATTTCCTTCAAATTTTATGGACAATTCAATAAGATTTTTCATATAAAAGTTAATGAAGAAATAGGAAAGCAAAAGGTAGTAAATACTTTTCTAGTTTCTTTAAGAGATTGGTCCCTCAATAGAGGTTATATTGATTATTTTTACAAGATTTATTTTGTGCAAAGTGTAATCTTAATTAGCAAGCTAATTTTAGATTTTGATCAATGGGTAATTGATGGATTTATCAATGGAACTGGTATATTAAATATTTTTGGTGGAGAGAGTATACGACATGTAAAAAACGGGAGGATATCCCAATATTTATTTGGATTAATTATTGGAACTGTTGTTATATTGCAACTAGTTGTTGATTTCCCAATTCCGCCTTTCCCGTAAACTGCTACTTTCGTTTCACGAAACTCCAATTCGTGTTCATTTCTCCCGACTATTTTTCATCTTCCCCATCTCTATGTCCTTTTTGTTCCTCAATAATATTACTTGTTTTTACGCCCCGAGGTAGGGGAATCCTGCGGCTATTCTACCACGCTTCTTGGAGGGGGTGGAATAGGAAGTACTAATTAGTGACCAATCGATTCAGATCGTGAGGGGGGGCCTGTAGGATTCATCTCAATCGACCGGCTACCCCCCCCCCTATCCCATGATTGGGGGACCCTTCCATTCAAATGGGGTTGCTATCGCCATCGCCTCCTACTATAATGAGGGTTAGAGTGTACGCAAAGTCTACTTCACAACATGTCGGGCAAAGCTAAACCTGTTACAGGTTTAGAAGTGGCTCAAAGAACAAAGGTATTTGAGTGTGTACGAGACTGAATCCCCTGCGACTTTCCTCGGTAGCTCAGCGGTAGAGCGGTCGGCTGTTAACCGATTGGTCATAGGTTCGAATCCTACCCGGGGAGATTCATTTAAATCTACATCAGTCAGCAATTCCTACTAATTGGGTAGTTGCGTCTCCCCCATATGCCAAATCAAATCGCGTTGAACCCTGACCCACCAACCAGTGAATGATTCACTATCGTGCTTACTTCCATCCCTACGAATTGAAGAGAAAATGATTGGGGCGTTCTTGTTATTTTCTTACCCCCCCCCCACCCCCCTCAATTCCGTTGTATTGAATGATTGGAATGAGCGAATCAATAAGTCATCTGGAGGGGGGGGGGGGGTAAATCCACAATTTTAGATAGGATCTATTCCAAGAGTGATGTTAAGAAGCGGTTTTGCAAAATAGATCCCTATGGAATAAGCTATTGCTCCTTCTGAATCTTCTTTCTAAGCAGAAAGGCTCATATAGAAAATGGCCTCAAGTTTCTTAACTATTTGAGATGCTACAACAGAATTATTTCTATAAGTAGAAGTAAACTATATATCTTCCCTTTACTGATTTGACTCCTAATTCTCTTGCTAGAGATCTAGACAGAATGAAGGGTATCTAAGATTTGTTCTATGAACTTTCGTGAAAAAATTGTTTCGTAGTTCCATCCGGTGATGCCCCACCAAACCAGAACGGGTTGAATAGATAGGAATAAATTTCAAGCAACATATTATAGATAAGAAAATCCGAAACTGGGCAACCGTTTCGCCTCATCCATCTGTTTCTATGAACCAGAAGCCTAAACCGAATAAATCGCTCTGGAAAATCTTCTGCTACGACGTAGGAATCAAAGCGAGCGGGATGAAATGTCTGCGGATATTGCAGATGTATATCTATAAAGGAAGTTTCTTTGACGTATTGGGAATCTCGCTCCTCTTCATCATCCAAAGGTAGATTATTCCACCTCTTAATAGATGACTCAGGTTTCAATTTCGGATTATCTTCACTATAGAGAAAGAAATCTTTAATCTTCTTATTTGACCTTTTATTGAGGTGCTGCCTTCTCATACCGTAAATAGTATAAAGCCTCTGCGCCAGCTTTTTCGTCGGCAACAGGCTGCGACGCGAGGAAGGAATGTTAGGATCTGGTTGGAACAGAAGCATGGGGTCCCAGATGAAGCGTCCCCCGAAGAGTCGAGTCGTTTCATCTAATCGATTACAGTGTGTTTCATATTCATTGGAGGATTCGCCGGATATTCCCAAATCGATAAATTGCTCGCGTAGCAACATATTATCCAACCGGTTTTCCAATCTTTTAATCAATTTATCTGTCACACTAGTGGCAGATTTTTCAAAACTAAATAGATATCCGCTTTTGTCACACCACTGCCTTTTGTCACCCTTAATCTTATTGAATTCAAAATCTTGTTGGGGTATATAATTCCGATTTTGGTAAAGGAGAATTAGATTATACAAATGATTGGGTTCAGATGATACCCTCATCAATTCATAAGCTCCGCTTCGCAGAAAACGGAGACGCCAAGCCTTACGAGACCAAGTGATCTCGCGCGAAATTTCCGTCGGACTTGATTTTCTTAGCTCGGGTAACTGTTGCAGTTCGAAGTCGGTTAGACGGCTAACCCCCCCCCTTCTCGTAAATCTAGAAGAACGGCTTGTAAAAGTTACACCTGAACAATACTTGGATCTACCGATAGGAACGTAAAAGGAAAGACTACTGCTGCGTCGACTTTCGCCTCTACAAATTTCTGAACGTGAGAAATTAGTCGATAGATTCTCCAGTACACCACAAGCTAGGTTCAAGTCATTCTCTACCAGTTTGTCAATAACAATCAAATTCTCTTTCTTTCTCATACCCCTTTGGAGCGAATCGCGAGCTACTAATCCAGCTAGTATCCCTAGGATATGCGAAAATAGAGTCAATTCATTAAATGTTGACTCGGTTATTGAAGGTTCCACATACCAGTTAGACAAATAATAGAATCGCATCTTTAACGCGTTACGACCAATATATGTATTCGTGAGATAAGTATCTATCAAACTATTCTTTGAAGTAAGATCCCCTATCTCGTGAGAAAAGATCTCCCATTCAGAACCGGATTCTATCCCATTGCCCATATCACTAGCAGCTGAATGTTGTCTATGCGAAGCTAATTCAATTGCGTCGCTACATATCATCTTACTTCTTTTTGAAGTACCTAGTAATAAAGCCTCATTAGCAAGAAAGAGTAGATCTCGTTTACTATAACCCGTAGTTCCAGACCCAGTACCTTCAAAAAGAGGAAGGGGCAGATTAGCCTCCATTTCGCAACCTTTGATACGTAATAGGATTGAGAATTCTTTCTGACGTTGATACCCGTTGGATTTTCGAAAATTTATTAATTAGTTTAACCGGTTCGGAGCTACTGGAGCTGGATCTATCCTCGCAGGTACGTGAGTCGTAGCGATAACAACATTCTCGCGGATGTTGGAATTGCCGCGCCTGTGACCAATACTTTTCAATATTTGGCAAAGTAAGAATTTGGGATCAGCTTCTAGCTTATGATACGAACGATGAATATTCAATTCATGAATATCTTGAATCCATAGTGTACAGGGAGACATCTCTTTCGCCATTTCAAAAACGAGCTTTAATCGGTGTACGCTCTCTTTCGAGATGAAATTTCCACGTACATTAGTAAAGAAGGATCGGTTGTATATCAGCGTTTTCAGTGGTAGTTTCACCACTGGAAAGTAGGAATGGGATGCCACATCTCTAATAATGGAAGATCGGCCAGTTTCTATGGGTCCTACTAGCAAAATCCCTTTAGATGGTAATAATCCCGGTTGGGGTGAAATAGGTATGTCATGACATGGTATAGTTACTAGACTGCCTTTTCGTCTTGTTGTTACTGAAAATAGAATATTTCTCTCGAGGGCGGAAAAAGCCCACTTCTCCGCAGGATCCAACTTACGGATCTTGTGAGTCAATAGATCATTTTGCCAGAATTGCCGTAAGTATGCCAAAACATTAGATTTTCCTTGTGGATAAGGTTCGTGAGAAATCTCGTTGCTCAATAGATCATAATTGGAATTCAATTTCGACACATACCTATAAAGAATCTTATTCGTCATTAGATGTTGAGTCAGCAGTTCTTTCTTACTATCTAGGATATCGGAACTTTCTTCATGAAACATCCATGAATTGAGTTCATCTTTCACAAAGAAGAAAAAGATTATATTATTTAGATAATTCAAGAATCTATTCAAAGAATGGATTAGTAGATCTCTCGTTGACATTTAGCTTGTCGAAGGGGAATGCATTACCTCTTTCAAATAGGATCCACGCGTTGGGTCTGTCAAATAGTCAATAGTATTGAAACGTTTCCATAAATGAAAGGAATTGGAACCCGAAACGGCAGACAAAGGGTGTTTGAATAATGCAAGAACAATTAATACTGAAAAAATGAAGTAATAAAAGATAGACCTATTGGAGAATTGAGATACTGACCATCCCCCCGAATGTAAAATCTCCGCTTCATCAGGAATCTTTTCGAGAATGAGAAGACCTATCTCGGATACTATACTATTTATGGAATCGTTGCCGAATCTCAATCCTAGGCTTCGCAGTCTTTGGAATAAGTAGGCTTTCGTGCCATCCACTACATCCTCAACCATTATTTTATAAACTCTATTAAGATTATGGGTTGAGTCATAACTTATCTTAAGTACTATTTCTGAATATGTTTTTCCAATCAGATCGTAGAAGTATCTCCACCAGGTGAGGGTAAAAAACCAAGGTATGTAATCTCTAAATAAGCTCCATTTTTCACCGATATTGTCTTTCCAAAAGATCCAAGAGATCTTATATCTGTTCAAATCTTTGAATAATTCATTGAAATTGATAGGGTGGAATGTAGCCTCTTTCCGGATAGATTGATCCGCAAAGTCTGTATCTTCGTACGCAACCTCCTTTCCAATTGATTCTGCTAGAGATCTCAATGTTACATCGCTGCATAATGGCAGTCTTAGCGACCAATAAGATGTTTCCAAGTCTTCCGGTTCCCAGAAATACTTAATAGGCAAATTCTTTTGATAGACTCGATTCAATACTAGATTCTCGAGACGGGGTTGGGGTCGCCGATCCGACGATGAATCGGAGTTTATCGACGTTTTCTCCAAATCAACTCGATTGCTACTCCACGAATATAGAGATGATTCTATCGTTTCACGAGGAGATAAGTTCAAACTTGCCAGTAACCTTTTCAGATCCGAAATAGAATTAGAAAGTCCATCTGAATGAGTTACTAATGCTGTAGATTCATGCAGATTAGAAAGAATAGATTGAATTGGTGTTAGTGCGTGACCAGCAACCTCCCCCGCTGTTTGTTTCGATAGATTGGAGGCCAACGAATCTGACAGTTGGGGATGAATCAATGAGATGATATTGGATGAGATGATATTGGATGAGATGATTTCATCTTCGGAGCCCACATAGAAGTTTTCTAAGACGTTGAGATAACTATCGTTGCATTTCCCAAGAAAGAGATCTCTTTTGATTCTCGGAATAAAGCTGCTTCCAACAAAGTTCCGTATAGGTGAATCGTCTAGAAAGTTTAGTTTATCAACCTGATCGGAGATGTATCTCAAAATATTCCCACCCATATCTCTAGTTGAACCTCCCCCACGGTTTAAATTATCCAGAAACAGATTCCAAAATTGCCCTCCCGTAATGGAAAAGGCTTTGCTTGAAAATCCTGCTCGGATAGATTCGATACGGGGCAACCCGAGATAAATAGGATTCACTGCAGGTTCCAGCTCGGTCAAAGAGCCTACCAATTTCTCACTCATGAACAGTTTGGATTCAATGAAGAAACTCTTTTTTCTATCAAGAATTATTTTGATAAAAAGTATCTGTTCATCAATGTAACCATCGAATAAACTTGATAAAACATCAAGTTTCATGAGATCTATTTTGTTCAATTTATCCAGATCTATATCGTTCAATTTTTCGATGCAATAATCGAGGGTATATATCAAAACTTTCTGGCGAGTAATCTCAGCAACAATCATTTTATGAAGAAATAAAACATTGAGAAATCGATGAAAATATTTTTCGCTCTGTTGATTGTTACTACCGAGACTGACACCAATATTATTCAGCAATCTGTTTCTTATTATTAATACCTGGCAAATTGATTCATCCAAGTTTAAGACTTCCCTGACAGGGAAAGAAGACGAATCCTCGGTCGTATCGAGCCATCTATGCACGTTTGACTGAACATTTTTATACTCATTAGATTTCAATATAATATATTCGTTCAATAGGCGCTCTGCGTTATTTTTCCATTTCAATACTCTTGATTCAATTGCAATTCTTGTTGCACCGGCGTACCCCCCGATCCCCGCCCAGCCATTCAACCGATATTTGATTCGGAAGAAATAGTCAGTAGATAATGCGCAGAAATAGTCATATAAAAGAGATATGTATGCTGAGTAGAGAGATATGACTCTACCTCGTCCATACAATCTAACTAGAGAATATATTGAATGTATGTTATCCTTCTCTTTCAATTAGTTTGGAAAAGTAGTATTTTCAACTCGATTACTTATTTCTTTAGGTATACCTAAAGAAATTTGAAAATAGTTTGGAAGAATCTCATTGAGGTTGAGGTGTCTGCTGCTCACTAGCCCAAGTTTTTTGACAGATAGTTGAGTAAGCGGCATGTCGCCCTTCATTTTCAATTGAAATCCTTTCACAGATTTGACGCTATTACTGATGTCAATAACTATTGCCCCATCAAAAATCAGATTTGATTTCTCAATTATTGGGAGAAATTCGATGAGTCGATTTATTAATCCATTTCTCATCTGTGAATAAGTGTGTGGAATGGGAAATTCTTCCCCATTTTTGCCACAATCTAATCCGAATATACAGCCACGAAATGGCGTCGTTTTATCACAAGATGTAAATGAAGACAAGTTGGAAAAGGCTTCTCGCTCCGAGTGAAATCCCGATCTATCCCCCTGGTGATCTGCTGAATTGATGGATTCGGGTGATGCCTTGTCATAGGAGTTTAATACTACGGGACCTAATGAGTCGTTTCTCAAATGTGTTGCTTGTAACCGACCCGGATCTCGTCTGTTACGATTTTCCCCAAAGAATAACAGACCGAAATCACTTTGGTTGTTTTTACAAACTACCATATATTTATAGAATTTGAAAAACCTACTTGAATTTTGTAAACACCTACCCCTACAAAATACTTGAATCCCTTCAGTCTCATCCTTGGATATATCTCTGCCGAGGAATAAACCTCTCACTACGCATGCCTTCCATCTACCGGAAACCAAAGGAATCATTCCATCATAGCGAACTTGCTTCTTCTTTTTCGTTGAACCTGCAGAAATAGCTTCGTTCAAACCTAAGTAGTGGGAAGCAGGTATTCTCCTTTTTTCATTCTTTTCAGCATATAAAGATCTTTCGAATCGTAGAAAACAGTCACAGGAAAAATCAACAAGGTTTTCCGCCTGTCTTTTTCTTACTCCGTCACCCCCATTAATGACTCCTGTTAATACAACACTTGGTTCGATCAACCTTTTCTCACTCAAGCAGTGCATAGATATTGGTATTGCTAGCAACAATAGCATCTCCAGGGTTACGCCACTATCTCTTTTTAGTGAATTACGCAGATTGCGTGAAAATAGTGAACTTAGAAATCACAAGTCAGATAATCTAATAAAAGGTTCATAATTGGAAGATGGACTAATGAAAAATTCTTTGAGATATTGGTTTTTCAATGATTCGAAGAGGTTATTTAATAGAACGACTTCTATTAACTCCGAAATTTTAGATGAAAAATCTGGACTTCCTACTCTTTCTATTGCCACCTTTTTTACCTTATTCTCTTTTTTCATATTAATTCTATGCAGTAGATACTATCTATTTCCCAGATTTATTATACCAATAATCTTGAAAATTTCAAGATAGGATGGAATACATATTTTGAACGAGTCTAGTTATTTCTGTGAATAGTCGTATCCAAAACTGGAATTAGATCGGGAATTCCAAATTGTTATTGTCGAGGAGACCCACACATATTCCATCTACCTTAACCGTTCTTCTCTGTTTCAATCAGAGCGATGGAATCGAATTACCCAATTGGATGGGCGAACGACGGGGATTGAACCCGCGCGTGATGGATCCACAATCCATTGCCTTGATCCACTTGGCTACGTCCGCCCCCTCTGTTGATCTCTTTGACTCCCCCGGATGTGAACGAGATCTATTCGTTAAGCAAGCTAGATAGGTCCTTCGGTTGATACACATCCATATGAACTGTATTGATATGACAAGACGATAGAGAAAAATCTTTGAAATGAGGAATGCATTCCTTCCTTTCCGTTCTTCAAAAGATTGGAGTAGGAATTTACAAACATTCCGCAAATTAGAATAGGAAACTTCGTAATGTATTAAATCGCGGAAGGATATTGCAAATAGTTTTCATAATTCAAGGTTGGAAACTGATAATCATGAAATTGTGAAAAGCTGTTACCCCTTTTTCCACTCTTTATACCGTACGAATCTTCATATCATTGGACACCAAACCCCTCCCTCTGAGAAGATTTGGCATCCGGTTGTGCTGGATAACCCCATACAGGTGTTATCCGTTTATAGAAGGAGCTTCAACAGAAGCCAAGTCTAGGGGGAAATTATGAGCGTTACGTTCATGCATGACTTCCATACCTAGGTTAGCACGGTTTATGATATCAGCCCAGGTGTTTATGACACGACCTTGGCTATCAACCACTGATTGGTTGAAGTTAAAACCATTCAAATTGAATGCCATAGTGCTAATGCCTAAAGCGGTAAACCAAATACCTACTACAGGCCAAGCAGCTAAAAAGAAGTGCAGAGAACGAGAATTGTTGAAGCTAGCATATTGGAAGATCAAACGACCAAAATAGCCATGAGCAGCTACGATGTTGTAGGTCTCTTCCTCTTGACCGAACTTGTAACCTGCATTAGCAGACTCATTCTCAGTTGTTTCTCTGATCAAACTAGAAGTTACCAAAGAACCATGCATAGCACTGAATAGAGAGCCGCCGAATACGCCAGCTACACCCAACATGTGGAAGGGATGCATAAGAATATTGTGCTCAGCCTGGAAGACGATCATGAAGTTGAAAGTACCAGAAATGCCTAGAGGCATACCGTCAGAGAAACTTCCTTGACCAATTGGGTAGATCAAGAAGACGGCGGCAGCAGCTGCGACAGGAGCCGAGTACGCAACAGCGATCCAAGGACGCATACCTAGACGGAAGCTCAGTTCCCATTCGCGACCCATGTAGCAAGCTACACCAAGTAGGAAGTGAAGAACGATAAGTTCGTAAGGACCACCATTGTAAAGCCATTCATCGACGGAAGCTGCTTCCCAAATTGGGTAGAAATGTAACCCAATAGCTGCAGAAGTGGGGATGATAGCACCAGAGATAATGTTGTTACCGTATAACAAAGAACCAGAAACGGGTTCACGAATACCGTCAATATCTACAGGAGGAGCTGCGACAAAAGCAATGATGAATACAGAGGTTGCGGTTAGCAAGGTGGGAATCATTAAGACACCGAACCATCCGATATAAAGACGATTTTCGGTGCTGGTGATCCAGTCGCAGAAGCGACCCCATAGGCTTGCGCTTTCGCGTCGTTCTAAAGTTGCGGTCATGGTAATTTTTGGTTTTCAAGAGATAATTAGTGATTCCCCAGGCTAGTAAGCTTGTTATTCTAGAATATATCACAAAAACCTATCTGTGTCAACCAAAATTGATGGAGTCTCCATAATTATCGGATATGGGGCTTCTTCTCGATATCTCAAACAATTTTTATTGTATATAATGCGCGTCCCAATCAAATTCAGTCTCTGGAGAACTGGTTATGTGGCCTTTTTGCGAGGCACTCCGCAACTCTGCATCGGCCCCCCCTGCTATCCTATTGATTGGGGAGGGTATAACAATTAACAACCTAAAGAATAAGTAGTTGCCAATCCTCACTTGTGGCTTAGGCAGCCGCTATTTGTCGTTCACCCCTCACTGAATCATTTCTTCCTTCGTAGTGTCTTTCGATTCCCAGATAGTTTGTGCCCCAGATTCGTTCCAACCCACAACAAATCGATTTGTTGTGGGTTGGAACGAATCCGAAACTAACGGAAATGGGCAAAAGCTTTGTTTGCTTCCGCAACTTTATGAGTCTCCTCTTTCTTACGTATGGCACTACCGGAATTTCTGGCGGCATCCATTGATTCATCACTCGATCTTAAAGCCATACTTCGACCTGAGCGTTTTCGACACGCGATTAATGACCACCGGATAGCCGAAGCTTTTCCCGCTGCCGGTACTACTTCAACGGGAACTCGATAAGTTGATCCACCTACACGTTTGGTTTCTGTCACTACGTCGGGAGTTACCCCGCGCACCGCCTGTCGCAGAACAGACAGCGGGTTCCTATTTGTCTTTTACCTAATCCGCTTCATAGCCTGATAAAAAATATGATAAGCCAGCGATTTCTTGCCGTTTTTCAGGATACGATCGACTAGCATATTTACCAATCGATTACGATAAATTGGATCTGATTCGATATTTTTATTTCTGTTCACTACACTGCTCCGATGTAACACGAGTTTACAAATCTAAATATGTCAGATTTCAATCAATTCTTTTATTTCAATGGTATCTCAGGCTACTATTTTGGCTTCGTCACTCCATATTGTAGGGTGGATCCACCAGTTAGTCGGGAATCTCCCTCCAAACTGCACGTGCGACTTTCATCGAATACAGCTTTCCACATGACTGAATAGAAACTAAACTATTCAAATGATGTTGAACCATGTCTTTTTTAAGATGCAAATCATATTTACTCATTGCATATTGAGTATCCGTTTTCCCCCATTCCACGGATAAATAGGAAAAATTGAAGTTTAGATATAGAAGAAGAAAATCTTGCAATTCAGTTATCTTACTAGGAATGTCCGTAGGTTTATCAATCCAATCAGTAAATGTGCATAAAGCCTTCACTGAATTTCCGTGGTCGTAATCTAAACCTGTTCCAAGAGGAAAAGACATCCCAAGACTTTATCAGGTGGGAGTCTGGGTCAAACTCAACTTATTGGAATAGAACACCTTAGACACCAAGTTGTTTCACACAAATAGATAGATAGATAGTAATTAATCTCTATCAATCTCTGTAGTAGCAGGCTTCAGTCCCCTTGCAATGCTGGGTCAGCTACACATTGAACATATCAGAACAACTGATATGGAATCATTGCAATGATCCAAGTTGTGACAACGTTTTGCAACGCACTAGAACGCCCTTTTTTACGATCCTTCACCCCTACAGCATCTAAAGTTCCTCTAACAATGTGATACCTAACACCAGGTAGGTCTTTGACCCTTCCGCCTCTCACGGGGACCACCGAATGTTCCTGCAAATTATGGCCAATACCTGGTATATAAGCCGTTACCTCAAACTTGGAGGTTAATCGAACTCTCGCGACTTTACGTAGGGCAGAGTTGGGTTTTTTTGGTGTAGTCGTGGAATAGTCGACAGCTTCAACGTCACTATACGGAACCGTACATGAGATTCCCACCTCATACGGCTCCTCGTCATTCAATTACTCTTGAGATGATAAAAGGAGTCCAAAAATCCTCCCAATTGTTAAATACAAAATAGAAAGAGATTGAAATCCTTTTCAATCTCTTTCTAAGGCTTCGGCTTCGCGCCCCACTCATTTACCGGATCTCGTTATTATTAATAAGCAACGCAGATGAAGAGATGAAAAATGTATTAAATCCATGGGTAGATTTGATTTGTTAATAAGTTCCCTATTTTCGTGCAAGTAATATGATGCGGATTGAGTATGAAGGAGATTGACGAGTCGGTATCAGCTTATCCGCATCATTAATCACTTTTTGATAAGGAATCCATTTTGAAATGGAAACAGTTTCGATATTTCACTCTCGTTCTTTATTTCGTTTTGACGAAGCTACCTGAATAGGATCCGGCAACCTAACGCCGACGAACTACCCTAATTAAGTAGGTGAGCTAAAATATGGAGTAGGTAGAATCCGACCACTACCTGAAGTTTGCCGGCGACGACGACGCCGAAGTAGCGATGAAAAAGAAAAACCGGGGATACATACAAAAAAGAGGAGAAATAAGTTAAAGGTTAATGGGTTATTTGTTTAGCTGATTAAGCCTCACTGCATTCTATTACTCCTCTTCTGCGAACCAAACCAGAAGTTTAGGTTCCACAGGGAATAAATTGTACCACAAGAGCTAGGAGAGGTCAAGCCGTTTCTGTCACCAGTTGTTACTAGCAATCCCATATCTCAGGAGTAAGAAAGGCCGAAAGTCTAGCAAAGGAAGAGTTAGCACTGGCGGGGGTGAGGTGCTGGTATATTAAGTATAGTTACAAGGTTACAAAATGTTAATTAGAGGTGGAGGCAGCCTCGACTCCCTCGCAACATTCTTCGAAAACTATTCGAGATTTCATTGGGGGACTTGCCAAATACTCCACCTTGCTTGAAGGAAGGAAGGAAGGAAGGATGGCTAACCCCCTGGAGGGCTCACCATAGAGTCTCCATGTAGGCGATGGCAATAGAAAAGAAGGTGTCGAGATGTCGACTATGTTGACCATGTCGACCATGTCGACTATGTCGACTTTTTTCGACTTTTTCGACTTTGCGGGAAATGGGGGAAATAAGCGATGGGAATAGCGAAAGAGTGTCGAGATGTCGACTATGTCGACTTTTTTCCAACTCGGTAGAAAAAGCGTGGAAAAGGTCTACTCCTTCCTCTCCAAACGGATTTTCACGCCAAGCAGATCCAAACTCCACGACTGTAAAAGCGTATCTAGCTGCATGAACACCTCGTTCCGGGTGCTTGAGCGGGTAAGAAAGAGAATCCCATCGTTCTCTAAGCTAAGGGGAACACCCAGGGCATTACGGGAGATACAGTCAGCTAGGTAAGCAAGAAGAACCACCTCATGCGAGGCTAAAGCACGCGAGGAAAGAAGCCCTGCATGGAATCTACTCCCCCCTTGTCTACCGCTCTGTTCCTCCTCCACCTTTCCGTAATAGGGCTGCACGCGGGAGGGGAGATAGATCTTCTCCCAGCGTCCCATGACTAACTGGAACTGGGCAAGCTCCATAAGGATAGGATGGCGTAGTACCTTCTGCATGCACTGTTCTAACTCGACTCCCCTGAGATTGGCAAACGTCTCCTTCACCTTGGCATGTATGGACCCCCCTCCTTTCATACTAGCTCCGTTTAATCCCGAATAGAGGATCGTTTTAAGGAGTTTCTTAGGTATATCCTCTCCCCACCGGGTTAGAATATGGGGCCAGAACTTTCCGGTTTGGTAGGCCTCCCACGTGTGGGGGGCGGCTACGCCTCCCGTTAGCCCAACATAGATGCCAGTGTGGCAGGCCACCATATCAATCTCGTCCAGAACTAC